ATTCTTTCTATTGAGGAGATCCGTTTTGAGTCATTATCTATATTGAATTCCTGATCAATTGCTTTTTTCTATCTTTTTCTTATTTTTCTTATACATATTTTTACATATTTTATTATACATAATATATTTATACTATAATATTTATACTATAATAAATATATACCTATTAGTATAAATATATACCTTTACTTTTATTTTATTTAAATTATTTTATCTAAATATTAAATACTTTGTTTAAGTTTAAATTTTAATAGCTATTTAAAAAATTTCTATTATTTATTAGAATATTTTAGAATATTTCGAATTTCTATTTTAATAATATAATAATATTTTTTTTTTATAGAATAATATAATAAAATAAATAATAATAATAAAGTTAAATAAGATTAAATAAATAAAAATCAAATGAAAAAATAAAATAAAGAGAAGAAGGTGGATTTTTATCAATCTTTATTTCACGTGTTACATCACATAACAAATTTGCAATTTGGAATTAGGAGAGATGGCTGAGTGGACTAAAGCGGCGGATTGCTAATCCGTTGTACGAATTATTTGTACCGAGGGTTCGAATCCCTCTCTTTCCGCTTTCTCTGATCACTTGGTATTTTCGAATTTGAAAAGATTCTCATCCCTTGATTTTATCATAGTTAAATGTATGAAAAAAATAAGATTATTCAGAATTAATTTAGAAAAAAGCAAAAAAAACTAGAAATTTTTTATTCCTCACGCCCAGGATTGCGTCCTGGATCATTAGATAAGAATCCAAAGATAAAAAGGGAAACAAAGAATATCACTACTGTGTAAACAAAGAGTTTGAGAGTAAGCATTACACAATCTCCAAGATCATTTTTTTTTTTGAAAAAGGGGAATAGATTGCCTATTTTTTACCACATATACCATTTTTTTTTTGTTTTGACACCCCAAAAAATGAAAAATAAAACGAATTTATTTGTAATAAGATTTTGATTCATTCGTTACCCGAAATTTCTTGTCATATCAATAATTAGGTATTGTGGAGTACCTAATAGTCCATACTCACCGGAAGGTCAGAACGGGGAAAAGGCTGATCCAAATTCATTGCTGCGGTTATTCATTCAATATACAAGAATTTCCATTTTTGAATCGAGGGTTCGTAATGTAAGACTTATCTGATCTTATCAATTTTTAGAATTTTTTTATCGAATACATCATCAATTTAGCAGAGTATTAAAGATTTCATCGAAAACTTACAGCGGCTTGCCAAACAAAGGCTAAGAGAAAAAAGAATAGAGGTATGACAGGCATAACATCTACGATTGGATTGAAAATGGCATAAGCTTCGGGCAATTTGGCGAAGAAAAAACTACTCGAATAAAGGACAGAATTAAGACAGATACCGATTAAACTAAAGATATTAAACATAACAAGCATTTCGTTCTTGTGGATTAGATAATTTTGGGTTATTTTTATAAGGGAAAAATGAAAAAGGCAGATCAAGAAATCCTTCTTTTTCTTCGGTTCGGACTTTCCCAAATAAAAAATCCCTCCCCCCATTATCATTCTAAAATGAGAATATAAGGAATTCAACTTTCATACAATATCTTAATTGAATTCTATGTAATGATCAATGAATTTTTTTGATTCTATATCTACATGTCTTGAATCCTAGCAACAAAATATCCCATATGTTTTTGTGTATTTGGGTTGGGATTGACGAATAACCAATACCAATATTAGTGTTGATTAATATTGAATAGAAATCAAAATGGGGCGTGGCCAAGCGGTAAGGCAGCGGGTTTTGGTCCCGTTATTCGGAGGTTCGAATCCTTCCGTCCCAGATCATTTTTCATGAAACGAAAGATGGGATCACACTGCATTCCACATGAAACAATAATTTGTTAAAGGGAAAAATCTTTTCTTATTAATTTTCAGAATGGTTCTAAGAATCATATCTGAGAATTCGTTTGGTTTCTCACAAACGGAATCAAGTGTCAAATGTGGGTAAAATTGAATATCTTTATTTTCATTCAATTCATATGATAGAATATGGGGTTAAATTAAATAAATTTGATCCTTGCTGACCCTTATCCGGATAAATACTTATTTATCCGTAGATAGAAATATTATATACCGGTTGAACCAATGACTATTCATGATTTTATATTGAATCAATTCCATACCGCTTTGAAATTTCAATTAGAGGAATGTTATGGTAAAACTTCGTTTGAAACGATGTGGTAGAAAGCAACGTGCGACTTGAAGGACATGGTCGGCTGTGGATTTTTACATCCGCCATCTTCTATAGTAATGAAGATGCTCTTGGCTCGACATAGTTTGTTCTGTTCTGCCCGGAACCTAATTTGTGTTGGGTTATAAGTAAATAGTACATGATGAAGCTCGAGAAGAAAGGATTGATTCATTTTTCAAGGGAAAGAATCTAGGGTTAGTGAAAATCAATAAGTTAGACCAACTCTGTAAGTATATCCTCACTATATATAAATTCTAAATCGAAAGGTTCAAATTCAGAACAAGTTTTAAAAGTCAAATTTTTAAAAATTGGTAAAACTATTTCGATGAAAAGTGTATCACAAGGGAATCAATCATTCGTATTCTATTTATATAGAAAGAAATTTATATAGAAAGAAATAACAAAAAAAGGTATGTTGCTGCCATTTTGAAAGGAATAAGGATCCCCGAGGTAATGTCTAAACCCAATGATTTCACAAAGCAAGGATAAAGGATTCCGAAACAAGGAAACACTATTTTCAATTGTCTCAACAATTGGATCAGACTGAGGAATAAAAATAGATTCGAAATGAGACAAACAAAAGAGTTTAGAGACGGCTCAATAAATGTCTAAGGATTTTCTTGTCAGAATTACCCAACTTGAGTTATGAGTATGAATGAGATTTCTTCCTTTTTTTGTAAGGAAGAAGAAAAAAGTACTCAATTCAAATTATAGTAAAATTCATGATTTTATGGATCCACTTGCTATTATATACAGAAATTGGAATCATTTTTCTCGAGCCGTATGAGGAAAAAACCTCCTATACGTTTCTAGGGGGGGCATTGTTTATTTACATCTATCCCAATGAGCCATCTATCGAATCGTTGCAATTGATGTTCGATTCCGAAGAGAAGGAAGAGATCTTCGAAAAGTAGGTTTTTACGATCCGATAAAGAATCAAACTTATTTAAATGTTCCTGCTATTCTATATTTCCTTGAAAAAGGTGCTCAACCTACAGGAACTGTTTATGATATTTTAAAGAAGGCAGAATTCTTTAAAGAAAGAACTTTGAGTTAATTAAAGGAAAAAACAAAATTATTAAATAAATAAAATAAAGTAGGGAAGGGTAACTAGTATCTATCCTTGTGTAATTATTTCTATTTACACACCATTTTCCTTTTTCTTGCTTTATTCATATTTTGGTGGGGGAATTGAATTTAACAACAAACAAGGGGTTAAGCTTGCTTATCGTACTTTTATTGATTGAATAAACCGGGAATTTTTTATTTACCTTTTCCTTAATTTTTCCCATTCCAATTTCTTATTTATGTTGTGCCAATCCAACACAAGTCTTTATTTTATTTACTTGATTTACTTTCTCAACATTGCTTTTATATTGACAATGGTGTATCGAACAAATATAATTCGATCGTAGATAAATAGGGCTGTTTATCCCCACCCCATATTGGTTTTTTTGTTTCCTTCACTCAAATGATGGGTTTGCCTTGCTGCATTTACTCTCATACAAGATGTATTTTCTTAGGGAAAATCAAAAAAGAATTTGATAAAAAATGGGTGGTCTGTCATAATTTTTACATTTCGATTAGGAATATTTTTAATCCGATCTGCTAATTTTGGTATTTTGTGTTTCTAATTGATCAGAAAATCCTTCTTTTCGATGTGTTGTTAGTTCAATGTTTTGATAGGGTCGTGCAGTGCAATTCAATTTATTTTTATATTTCGATCATATCTACATATCCTATTTATCCGGGTTGCTAACTCAACGGTAGAGTACTCGGCTTTTAAGTGCGACTATGATCTTTTACACATTTGGATGAAGCAACGAATTCGTCCAGACTATTGGTATAGTCTATAAGACCACGACTGATCCTCAAGGGTAATGAATGGAAAAAACAGCATGTCGTAATAAAATCAATTTATTATTTTATTAGATTTTCAATTTTATTAATTTATTTAATTTGAAATAAAAGTCAAAGTTAAAGTAGAACTTTGAGTTTATCCTTACCGAATCATTACAGTTCCAAAAGATTGTTTTGATTTTTGGAAGGGGACAAAAGAAATTCACATTTACAGTTGGGTCTAGTGAATAAATGGATAGAGCTCTATGACTCCAATTCTGGTAAAATAAAAAGCAACGAGCTTATGTTCTTAATTGGAATGATTACCCGATCTAATTAGACGTTAAAAATGAATTAGTGCCTAATGCGGGAAAGAGTGGGTTCTCCTGTGAGTGAACCATTGATTTTTTCTTTTTTTTTTCATAATCCTAATTATTCTTTATTATGGATTGTAGACGGATATGTAGAAGAAACAGTATATTGATAAAGAGAATTTATTCCAAAGTCAAAAGAGCGATTGGGTTGCAAAAATAAAGGATTTTTTCTCCTGTTGTAATTATAACGAACATAAACCAATTGGATAGAAAAGGAAGGTAAAAAGATCTGTTGATTGGACTCCCTCTTTCTTTTCCGGGGTATATATTTTTTTCTTACTATACTATATACATAATACAATACATAATACCCTGTTCTGACCATATTGCACTATGTATGTATCATTTGATAAACCAAGAAAAACCTCCTGCCTCTGGCTCAAGTAGAAATATAAATGGAAGAATTACAAGGATATTTAGAAAAAGATAGATCTCGGCAACAACACTTCCTATATCCGTTTCTTTTTCAGGAGTATATTTATGCGTTTGCTCATGATCATGGTTTAAACGATTCGATTTTTTACGAACCCGTGGAAATTATTGGTTATGACAATAAATCT